TTTTAAGGGTAAAAACCTAAAGTTTATAACTTTTTCTTTTAATTTAATTCTTCTAGCGTTGGTTGTTAATATATTCATTAGATCAGGGAATCATCTGATGATTATAATTTCAAATCAACAGCTAGAAGAAATAATTTGGTAGAAACTTTAAAAGATCTGGATCTTCCATGTGGTGGTTTAAATAAATTTAATTCTTCTAGCGTTGGTTGTTAATATATTCATTAGATCAGGGAATCATCTGATGATTATAATTTCAAATCAACAGCTAGAAGAAATAATTTGGTAGAAACTTTAAAAGATCCGGATCTTCCATGTATGTGTGTGTACGTGCATTCAAATAAACGCGTGTTCAAGTAAACATGTGTGTACGTGTGTGTATGTGCGCTTAAATAAACGCGTGTTCAAGCAAATATATGTGTACATGTGTGTACGTGTGTGTATGTGCGCTTAAATAAACGCGTGTTCAAGCAAATATATGTGTACGTGTGTGTACGTGTGTGTATGTGCGCTTAAATAAACGCGTGTTCAAGTAAACATGTGTGTACGTGTGTGTATGTGCGCTTAAATAAGTTTGTGTTTAAATAAACGCGTGTTCAAGTAAACATGTGTGTACGTGTGTGTATGTGCGCTTAAATAAACGCGTGTCTAGTTATTAGTGTTCCAGGATTTTTAAGTTGCATACAAATTATGATTTTTGATTTCTTAATTTGAAGGGAAATTTAAGTTAAATTAAAATTGTAATGGAAATTTTTATTTAAAATAGTAAAAAAAAATTAGAGTTAAATTCTAAAAAATTCAGTAAAGGATCTCAGTCCCCCCCCCCCCTATGTGTGTCCGGGTATGTAAGTATTTAGGGAGCCACTCCGTGGAAGGGTATGGTTGGAAGGAACGTCAGTGTATATTAGACTATCATGGCTAGGGTTATCATTGGAGTATGAAAGTATTTTCATTGGGAGTTCTACGAACTATGTGTAGCTGGTTAAACACAGGATGGATAGATTAAAAATAGATATCTTAATTTCTGTTCTACAGAAGAAATTAAGGATTACCTGTTTTGTGGATCATAGTATATATTCTACCTTTAAGATTGTATTGGTTAGTAATATGGTTAATTATGTTATGTTAAGTAATGTTTTAACTTAAAAATATATATTAGATGTCACATCTATGATGCCTTACTGGTATCCGTGATGGGGAGGTTCGTAATGTTGGGAGATATGTGAGGGGGGGAATACATTCAATAATGTACCAGTCTATTTTTTCAATAATGAAAGTTTAATTCTATCATATTAAATTTACTTATTGGTTATTAAACATGTAGGTTTTGGCGTGATAAAATTTTTCTTAATGGAGTAATTTATTATTTGCAGTTTAAGTTATTAAAAAATAATTAAAATTAGTTTTAGTTAATTAATTAAGTTTTGACCAAAGTTGTGCCAGCAGTCGCGGTTATACAATGGAAGCAAGTAAATTTTATTGGTTTATATTTAATTTTATAAAAAGTTTGAAATTAAATTTTATGAAGTGAAATTTAAAAATTTTGTGTGAATTGGGAAATGATTAAATATGAAATTCTAATGGAAGACTAGGATTAGATACCCTATTATTTTGGATTGTGAATTTATAACCATAGGATTAATAGTTATGATCTTTAAATTAAAAGAATTTGGCGGTAATTTAGTCTTTTCAGAGGAGTCTGTCCTGTAATTGATAATCCACGATAGATTTTACCTTACTTTTAGCTTGTATATCTCTGTCATTGAATGTTTCGTAAGAAAAATCTTCGGGAAACTTTATGTGTAAAATGTCAGGTCAAGGTGCAGTTGTAGTAAGGAAGAGATGGACTACATTAAAAGTATTTATGGAAATTTGGATGGAAATTTGATTTGAAATTGGATTTGAAAGTAACATACATTATTTAATGTTTGTGATTTAAGCTCTAAATTATGCACACATCGCCCGTCATTCTCATTATTAAGATGAGACAAGTCGTAACAAAGTAGACCCACCGGAAGGCGGGTCTGGAAAGTTCAAGTTATTTCTCAAGGAGAGTTATTATTTACATTAATAATTTAGTTGTGCAATTCAACTTAACTTGAATTAATAAATATTTATTTATATATTTATTTTTTTTTTTGATTTATTAATAAAAATAATTTTATTTTTAGTATATTTTATAGAAATAATTATATGTATGATAGTAAATAGTACTGTTAAGGGAAATTTTATTTATATTGAAAGTAGTTATTTTTTGACGTACCTTTTGTGTCAGGGTTTACTAATTAAATTAATTTATTTATTTTTCCCGAAGGGAAAAGAGCTAAAGTTGTATGATTTCAATGTGTTAAAATTGTTGATAATATAATTTTAGTAATGAAAAGTTATTCGTTTTTCCGAATATCTGGTTGTTTTAGAATTGAATTTAATTCAGGTTATTTAAGGATTTTAAAGATTTTATTTGTAATCTTTAAATGGCTAAGGTTATTAAGGATAAGCTTGATAATTATTTTATAATTATATAGAAAATGAAGTTAAGGTAGGTTTTATATCGGCCATCATGAATTTCGTTATAGATTATTCTGGATTGATTTTTATTTTGTTTAATTTAATTTTTTATAAAACTATAGGGTTTAATTTTTTAATTTTAATAATAATGGTAAAATTAGTATAATAGTAATTTAAATTATAGGAACTAGACAAATTAGATGTTCGCCTGTTTAACAAAAACATGTCCTTTTGATAATTTATTTAAGGTCTAACCTGCCCAATGAATAATTGAATGGCCGCGGTATTTTAACTGTGCTAAGGTAGCATAATCATTTGTCTTTTAATTGAAGGCTGGAATGAAAGGTTGGACGAAACATCAATTTTCTTTAATTTAATAGTAGAATTTAATTTTTTAGTTAAAAAGCTAAAATTTTTTTAGGGGACGAGAAGACCCTATAGATCTTAATAAAGTTAATATTTATTAATTTGGGCGTTGAATATAATTGAATATGCAGTTTTATTTGATTGGGGCGATTCTAGAATTTAACAAACTTCTGGTTTTATTTTTCATTAATTTATGTTTTTTTGATCCATTATTAGTGATTAAAAGATTAAGTTACCTTAGGGATAACAGCGTAATTTTTTCAGAGAGTTCATATTAATGGAAAAGTTTGCGACCTCGATGTTGGATTAAAATAAGTATTTGGTGCAGTAGCTAAATTACTAGGTCTGTTCGACCTTTAAATTTTTACATGATCTGAGTTCAGACCGGCGTGAGCCAGGTCAGTTTCTATCTTTAATTAATAATTATATTTTAGTACGAAAGGACCAAATATAAGAAAAATTTTTTATTATTTGAATAATATTGCTATTTTGGCAGAAAAGTGCTATAAATTTAGAATTTATGAATATAGATTTAGTCTATAAATAGTAGTGTTTTTGATTAGATACTTATTAATTTTGATTTGTGTACTTTTATCAGTGGCTTTTACAACTTTGTTGGAGCGAAAGGTTTTAGGTTATATTCAGTTGCGTAAAGGGCCTAATAAAGTTGGGTATATAGGTTTATTGCAGCCTTTTTCTGACGGTATTAAGTTATTTTTTAAGGAACAAACTTATCCTTATTATTCAAATTTTTTTATTTATTATTTTACTCCTGTGTATATATTAATATTATCTTTTTTGTTGTGGGTTCTTTTTCCTTATTTTATTAATGTTTTTAATTTTACTTTTGGTATACTTTTTTTTTTATGTTGCACAGGGTTAGGTGTGTATGGGGTACTTTTATGTGGATGGAGTTCAAATTCTAATTATGCTTTATTAGGAGGGATTCGTTCTGTTGCTCAGACTATTTCTTATGAAGTAAGAATGGCTTTAATTTTGGTTTGTTTATTAATTTTAGTAGGTGGTTTTAATTTTTTAGATTTTTATAAATATCAGTCTAATGTTTGATTTTTAATTTTAGGATTTCCTTTATTTTTTTGTTGATTTAGATCTTGTTTAGCTGAAACAAACCGTTCTCCTTTTGATTTTGCTGAGGGAGAATCAGAGCTGGTTTCTGGATTTAATGTTGAATATAGAAGTGGAGGATTTGCTTTTGTTTTTCTTTCGGAATATATAAATATTATTTTTATAAGCATACTGAGATGTGTGGTTTTTTTAGGTTGTGATGTTAATTCTATTTTTTTTTATTTGAAGATTTCTTTTTTGGTATTTATATTTATTTGAGTGCGGGGGACTTTGCCTCGTTATCGTTATGATAAATTAATATATTTAACTTGAAAAATATTTTTGCCTTTATCTTTATATTATCTTATGTTTTTTTCGGGTAGCTTAATATTTATTATAATATTATAACATTATTGAAAGTGAAGTATTAAGGTGATCTATAATACTTGTTAAAACATTATTGTAAGTGAAAGCTAATTAAGAACTTAATCTTCATCTTATATTTTCAAAATATATGCTTTATTTAAGCTATTTAGCTAATTTATTCAGTTATTTTATCTCAAGTTTTGGAAAGAATCGGATTAATAGAAAAATATAAGAAGTAAACAACTGTTAAAACTTGACCTGTAAAAATAAATGGTTCCTCAGCTGGTCGTGCCCCAATTCATGTTAGTAAAAATGTTGTAACTACCCAAGATCAGAATAGTAATTGCCCTAGAGGGTAGAATGGGAGTCCTTGAAATTTACTCTTATTAGTAAAAGGTAAAATAACAATAATAGCAATAGATGCAAATATAGCGATTACTCCACCTAATTTATTAGGAATAGAGCGTAAAATTGCATATGCAAATAAGAAATATCATTCTGGTTGAATGTGTACAGGAGTAACTAAAGGATTAGCTGGAATGAAATTTTCAGGATCTCCTAGAGTACGAGGTTCTAAAAGATTTAAAAGAATAAAAAATATAAGTGTAATAATAACTCCTATTAAATCTTTAACTGAAAAATAGGGATGGAATGGAATTTTATCTAAATTTCTTTTTAGTCCTATAGGATTATTAGACCCTGTTTGGTGGAGAAAAAGGAGATGAATTATAGTAAAAGCTGCAATAATAAATGGTAATAAAAAGTGTAAAGCAAAGAATCGAGTTAGGGTAGCGTTATCTACTGAAAACCCCCCTCACAATCATAATACTAAGTCAGTTCCTAGATAAGGAATAGCAGATAATAAATTTGTAATTACAGTTGCTCCTCATAAGGATATTTGCCCTCAAGGTAAAACATATCCTAAGAATGCTGTTCCTATAATTATTAAAAGTATAACTACTCCAACTATTCAAGTTATGAATAGTTTATAGGATCCATAATAAATTCCTCGCCCTACATGTAGATATAAGCATACAAAAAATAAGGAAGCACCATTAGCATGAAGACTTCGTAAAAGTCATCCATTGTTAACATCTCGGCAGATGTGAATTACGCTATTAAAAGCTATTTCAATATCCCCAGTGTAATGTATGGCTAAAAATACTCCAGTTGCAATTTGGATGATTAGGCATAATCTTAATAGAGAACCAAAGTTTCATCATAAGGAAATATTTGATGGAGCAGGAAGGTCAATTAGAGAGTTGTTTATAATTTTTAATAAAGGGTGAGTTTTTCGTAATGATTTATTCATTAGTTTTTTATCCGTAAGGATCCTTGGAATTTATTGACAATAAATGAGATGATGATTATAGTAATTAATAGATAGAGAATAATTATAAGTGTAATAGAAAGGTTAGGAATATTGAAGAGTTTAGTTATATTTATTGTTTGGTCGTTTGTTAGAATAGTTTTTCTTCTTTCAGACCAACTTTTTTTTAAATTTATTAGTTGGTCTGAAAGAAGGAAAATAACTAAGGAGGATGGGAGGGTCATTAATGAAATAATTAAAATTGGTAAGGAGAATTTAAATTTTTCATTTGAAGCGATTCTTGCTATATAAATGAATAATACTAGGGCTCCTCTTAAAATTGATATGATTAAAATGTATGAGAATCAGAATGTGTTAATTGTAAATCCTATAATAAGGGCTAGATTAATGGTTTGGAGAATGAGAATTAGTCCTATTCTTAAAGGGTGTTTTATTAAAGGTAATGAAACACTGAAAATTATTGATATAGTTATTAAAAAGGTAATGTTCAGTAAGTAGTTTAAATTAAAATTTTAATTTTGGGGATTAAAGATGAGTGAATACTTTTTACTGAAGTTTTAAAGATTTTTCTATCTATGATTTACAAGATCATTGTTTTATATTAAACTATTAAAACTTATCACTTTAAATGGTTTTATTTATTTGATTATTATTATGTTATTTTGTGGTTTTTTGGTTTTTTGTTCTATACGTAAGCATTTACTTTTAACTCTTTTAAGATTGGAATTTTTATCATTAACCTTATTTTTTTTGTTTTTTATTTATTTATATTTTTATGGGGTTTCTTATTATTTTGTAATGGTTTTTTTGGTTTTTGCTGTGTGTGAAGGTGCCTTAGGTTTAGGCATTTTAGTTTCATTAATTCGTAGACATGGCGGTGATATAATTTCAAGATTATCAATTTTGGGATGATAACTATATTAATGTATATATTTTTTTTGTTCCCATTAATTTATATAGGGTTATGATGATTTTTTGTTTTTTATCTAATGTTGGGGTTTGTATTTTTTTTTAATAAGTTCTGGTTTCTAAATTATTATAGAATAATCAGTTATGGGTTTGGAGGTGATGTTCTTTCTATATGTATAATTTTTTTAAGTATTTGAATTGTTTTATTAATAATTGTGGCTAGAGGTAAAATCAATAAGTATAGTATTTATCGAGGTGAATTTATGTTGGTAAATTTATTTCTTTTAATTTTTTTAATTTTAACTTTTAGAACTAGAAGATTATTAATGTTTTATTTATTTTTTGAATCTTCTTTAATTCCTACTTTGTTTTTGATTTTTGGTTGGGGCTATCAGCCTGAACGTTTGAAGGCAGGGTTTTATCTACTTTTTTATACTTTATTTGCTTCTTTACCTTTGTTGATTTCTATCTTTGTTTTAGGGTTTAATTCAAGAACATTATTTTATTTTTTGATTGATTATGATTGTAATTTTTATATTTTTATGTGTTTGATTGTTGCTTTTTTAGTTAAAATGCCTATATTTATGGTACATTTTTGGTTACCAAAGGCTCATGTGGAAGCACCAGTTTCGGGGTCTATGATTTTAGCGGGTGTTTTATTAAAGTTAGGGGGTTATGGTTTAATGCGTGTTTTTTATTTTATTGGTGATTATGTAGTAAATTATAGTTATGTAGTGATTGGTATAAGTCTATATGGAGCCTTTTTAGTAGGGATGTTATGTTTATACCAGGTTGATATTAAGTCTTTAATTGCTTATTCTTCTGTAGCTCATATGGGGTTAGTAATTTGTGGTATTTTTTCATTAAACTTTTGAGGATTATTAGGTTCTTTAATTTTAATAATTGGTCATGGTTTATGTTCTTCTGGATTATTTTGTCTAGCTAATTTAGTTTATGAGCGTGTGAATAGTCGAAGATTTATTATTAATAAGGGGATTGTTGTTTTTATACCTACTTTGGTAATGTTTTGATTTATTTTGAGTTGCAATAATATGGCTTCTCCCCCTTCTTTAAATTTAATAGGTGAGGTGATATTGATTGGTAGAATTATAGGTTGGAGAGCTTATACTTTTATTTTTTTGGGTTTATCCTCTTTTTTAAGATGTTGTTATAGAATTTATCTATATTCTTATATTTGTCATGGGTTGATATTTAAGGGCATGAAAAGTTTAGATTTTAATTCATTTTGTGAGTTTTTATTAATTTTATTTCATATTATTCCTTTAAATGTTATTATTTTAAAAAGAGATATTTTTGTTTTGTGACTTTAAATCTAAATAGTTTAAGAAGAATATTAATTTGTGGCATTAAAGGTGATTATATCTTTAGATTTATGTTAAGTTTTATATCTTTATATATTTTAGGTAGATTTTTATTTTTGGGGTTTGGATTAGTATTTATTTTTCTTGGTTTTAATTTTTTAATTAATGATTATGTTTTATTTTTGGATTGGGAAATTTTAAGAATTAATAGAAGATCTATTATAATAACTTTATTATTTGATTGAATATCTTTAATTTTTGCTGGTTGTGTTTTATTAATTTCTTCTATGGTTGTCTATTATAGAGAGGCCTATATATCAATGGATTTGGATAGGGTTCGATTTTATTATTTAGTTTTTTTATTCGTTATATCAATATTAATAATAATTATTAGCCCAAATTTAATAAGAATCTTAATTGGTTGGGATGGTTTGGGATTAGTCTCTTATTGTTTAGTAGTTTATTTTCATAATTATAAATCTTATTCTGCAGGAATATTAACTATTTTAACTAATCGTTTAGGGGATGTGGCAATTTTATTAGCTATTGCTTGAATATTAAATTTTGGTAGTTGACATTATATTTATTATGTAAATATAGGAGAATATTGGAGATTTTATATCATTTTGTTAATTGTGTTAGCAGGGTTTACTAAAAGAGCCCAGATTCCCTTTTCTTCTTGATTACCTGCTGCTATGGCTGCTCCTACCCCTGTATCTTCTTTAGTTCATTCTTCCACTCTTGTTACTGCTGGGGTTTATTTATTAATTCGTTTTTATTCTATGTTGGAGAGTTTAAATTTTGTTAATTTTTTATTAATAATATCAATATTAACTATATTTATAGCAGGGTTAGGTGCTAATTTTGAATATGATCTAAAGAGGATCATTGCTTTATCAACTTTAAGACAATTAGGATTAATAATGTCAATTTTATTTATTGGATATCCTGTTTTAGCATATTTTCATTTATTAACACATGCTTTCTTTAAAGCCTTACTTTTTTTATGTGCGGGATTAATAATTCATTGTATAAGTGATTCTCAAGATATTCGTCATATAGGGATTTCTATCTTATGTGTTCCTTTTACATGTTGTTGTTTTTGTATTTCTAATATAGCTTTATGTGGCTTACCTTTCATATCTGGGTTTTATTCGAAGGATATAATTTTAGAGCTAATAATATTATCTTATTATAATTTTTTTGTTTTTTTAATTTTTTTTGTTTCTGTAGGTTTAACGGTTTCTTATAGAATACGTTTGATTTATTATTGTGTATCTTTTAATTTGAATTTATATGTTTGTCAAAGTTTTAGTGAGGAAAAAATTATGATTAAATCTATAATTTTATTAACTTTTTTAGCAGTTGTAAGAGGATCTGGTTTAATATGGATTTTATTTTGTTGTCCTAGATTAATTGTTATACCTATATATATAAAGTTATTACCTTTATTTTTTGTAATTGTTGGAGGTTGATTAGGTTATGAATTATGTTATATCAAATTTTTTGATGAGTTATATACTGGTAAAAATATATTAATTACTTTTTTTATAGGCTCGATATGGTTTATACCTTCTTTTAGAACTTGAATAATAACTTTTTCTGGATTGAAATTATCCAAAATGTTTTATAATGTAATGGATAGAGGTTGGGGCGAATATGTAATTTCTTGTTCTATAATTAGATATTCTTCTTTGGTCAGTAAATCTTTTAATTTTTATAGATTTAATAATTTAAAGATTTTTATGGCAATGTTTATTTTTATAATTGTTATTTTAATAGTTTGTTTAGGTAGCTTAATTGAAAGTTTAACATTGAAGCTGTTAAGATGGGTTTTCCCCTTAAACGGTATTTATAGAATATAATTCTTTTTTTCATTGAAAATGAAATGTTTTGTATAAACTATATAAATAAGAGAAAAACGGAGTTTAACCGCTTTAAAAGATAGTTAGCAGCTTCTTTTAGAACCTCATTCTCTTTTAATTGGATTTTAAAAATCACTTTTTTCATTAACAATGAAAAGCCTCTATTTTGGCTTCAATTAAGGCTAAGTAAGAAGTTTAAAAAACTTTATTTTTAGGTCGAAACTAAATGTAATTATTACTTCACTACTTAAAATGAGGAAGACTAAATTAGTTCTTTTTAATTGCAAATTAAACGTTATTATTAACTACATCCCCTTATTTAGCTCATTCAAGTATACTTTGATTTCATTCATGGAAGAGCCCTATAATTAGGATAAATAAGAAGACGGTTACTGTAAAAAATCATGTTGATAATATTCTTGTTTTTGTTACAATAACTATTGGAATAATAATAATGATTTCAATATCAAAAATTAAAAATAAAATAGCGATTAAGAAGAATTGAATAGAAAAAGGTATCCGTGATGATCTTTTTGGATCAAAACCGCATTCGAACGGTGATCTTTTTTCTCGATCTAGAATTGACTTTTTAGAAATTACTGAACATGCCAGGATTAAAATTACAGAAATAAGGGAAGCTAGTAAGAGAGAAATGAAAATTTTCAAAATTATCCTTTTTAAATATTAAACCTTTTAATTGGAAGTTAAATATACTTATTATACTAAAAGGATAATTAACTACCTCATCAGTAAATAGAAATATAAAGGAATAATCACACCACATCAACAAAGTGTCAATATCATGCTGCTGCTTCAAAGCCAAAATGGTGCTTTCTACTAAAATGGAATGAAATGTGTCGGAGAAGACAGACAATTAAAAAAATAGACCCAATAATAACATGAATTCCATGGAATCCTGTTATAACAAAAAAGCAAGATCCATAAACGGAATCTCTAATTGTAAAGCTTGATTCATAATATTCGTATGCTTGAAGAATTGTAAAGTAGACTCCTAGGATTACTGTAATAAGGAGGGCTTGGGTAGCTTGTGAGTGGTTTTTTTCTATAATACTATGGTGAGCTCATGTTACTGTAATACCTGAACATAGCAAAACTATAGTATTAAGTAAGGGAATATGTATAGGATTAAAGGTCAAAATTCCATTAGGAGGCCATGTGCTTCCGATTTCTATTGTTGGTGCTAGTCTTCTATGGAAAAATCCTCAGAAGAAAGAGATAAAAAAGAATACTTCTGAAATAATAAATAAAATTATACCTCATTTTAGTCCTGTTGTTACTGCAATTGTATGTTTCCCTTGATATGTTCCTTCTCGTGTGATATCTCGTCATCATTGAATTATAGTTAATAAAATAATAACAACTCCTAAAAGGTATAATTTTATGTCATTTATGTGGAATCATATAATTATGCCTGAAGTAAGAGTTATTGCTCCAATGGATCCTGTTAATGGTCATGGTCTGTAATCTACTAGGTGATATGGGTGATTATTATGTGTTTTCATAAATTACTTCTCTAGTGTAAAGGGTTCTTAAGACTGAGAAAACATAAGCTTGAATTATAGAAACAGCTGTTTCAAATAGTATAAGGGAGATTTGAATTAGTATAATTAGGGGGATGAATGTTTCCTTTATATTAATTATGTTATTTCCTAGAAGACATATAAGAAGATGACCTGCAATTATGTTAGCGGTTAAACGTACTGCTAGAGACCCTGGTCGAATTATACTACTGATAGTTTCAATGCAAACTATAAAGGGCATTAATGGAGCAGGGCTACCCTCGGGTACTAAATGTGCAAATATATGTTGTGTATGGTTGATTCATCCAAAAAGCATTAAGGAAATTCATATAGGTAATGCTAAGGATATTGTAAAAACAAGGTGTCTAGATCTTGTAAATACATATGGTAATAGTCCTATTATATTATTAGTTAAGATAAATGTAAATAATGAAATAAAAAGAATAGTAAATCCTGTACTTTTTGGTCCTATCAATATTTTAAATTCTTGATGAAGTTGATTATAAATTAGTTTGAATATAGAAATTTGTCGGGAAGGAAGAAGTCAAAATATAGGAGGAACAATAAAAATTATTAAAAATGTGCTTGATCAGTTTAAGGATGCATTTATTGAAGTTGTAGGATCAAATGTTCTAAATAAATTAGTTATCATTTTCAATTTAATAATGTTTGTGTATAATGGGTTGATTGTCCTTTAATAGGTGATTTAAAGGATAGGAAGTAAATAAGTATTCATATAAATATAAAAGCTAAAAGGAATGTTGAATATATTAAAGTTCATCAGATGGGTGCTATTTGAGGAATAAAGATATATTAATTAATATTTTTAGTTTGACAAACTAATGTTTTATTTAAACTAATATCTTTCATTAAGGGTATTTCTAGATACCATAGTATGGTTTAAGAGACCATTGCTTAGAGTTCAGCCACTTAATGAGTTACTTTTTAATCAGTTAATGAATTGTTTCATGGAAACTCTTTCGATTACAATAGGTATAAATCTATGGTTTGCTCCACAGATTTCTGAACATTGTCCATAAAGAAGGCCGGGTCGATTAATAATGAATCTTCCTTGGTTTAGTCGTCCAGGAGTTGCATCAATTTTAATTCCAATACTAGGGATGGTTCAAGAGTGTAAGACATCAGCAGCTGTAATTAAAATTCGGGTTTGCGAATTTGTTGGTAGAACAATACGGTTATCTACATCAAGAAGTCGAAAGTCCGTGTCTTCTAATTCATTAGAAGGTTTTATATAAGAATCAAATTCAATTTGATTAAAGTCTGAATATTCATAGCTTCAATATCATTGGTGTCCAATAGATTTAATAGTAATAAGAGGATTATTGATTTCGTCTATTAAATATAAAATTCGTAAAGACGGAAGAGCAATAAAGATTAATGTGATAGCGGGCAGAATGGTTCAGATTAATTCAATGGTCTGTCCTTCTAATAGATAACGATTAGTTAATTTATTAAACAAGACTGTAGTTATTATATAACTAACTAAAACTGTAATTATGATTAAAATTATTAAGGTGTGGTCATGAAAAAAAATGAGTTGTTCTATTAAAGGTGAATTAGCATCTTGTAACCCTAATGTTGATCATGTTGCAATTCTTAATGAAAGAAAGATCTTTATATATGAGGCTTAAACTCATTGCACTATTCTGCCACATTAAGAGTTAGTTAATATTGGAAGTTCTGAATAAGAATGTTCTGCAGGAGGATAATTTTGAAGTCATTCAATGTTAGATGATAAATTTTGTGAAAACAAAATTTGTCGTTTGGAAATTATTCTTTCTCATAAAATAAAAATGAAAAGAATAATTCCGATTAATGAGATAGTTCTACCAAGGGAAGAGATAATATTTCAGCAAGTGAATCTATCAGGGTAGTCAGAATATCGTCGAGGTATTCCTCTTAATCCTAAAAAGTGTTGAGGGAAGAATGTTATATTTACTCCTACAAATATAACTAAAAATTGGATTTTTAATCATAGTGGGTTTAAGGTTAGACCTGTAAATAAAGGGTATCATTGGATAAGTCCTCTTATAATAGCGAAGACTGCTCCTATAGATAGAACATAATGGAAGTGAGCAACAACATAGTATGTATCATGCAAAATGATATCAATTCTTGAGTTAGCTAGAATTACTCCTGTTAAACCACCAATAGTGAATAAAAAAACAAATCCAAGAGCTCATAAAATACTTGGAGTATAAGTGATTATTGTTCCATGAAGGGTGGCAAGCCAACTAAAAATCTTGATTCCTGTGGGAACAGCAATAATTATAGTTGCTGAAGTAAAGTAGGCGCGGGTATCTACGTCTATCCCTACAGTGAATATATGATGTGCTCATACAATAAACCCTAAAAGACCAATAGCTAACATAGCATAAATTATTCCTAGGGCCCCGAAGGCTTCGTTTTTACCTGTTTCTATTGCAATAATATGGGAAATCAAACCAAATCCTGGTAAAATTAAAATGTAAACTTCGGGATGACCAAAGAATCAGAATAAGTGTTGATAAAGAATAGGGTCACCTCCTCCTGCAGGATCAAAGAATGTTGTATTAAAATTTCGATCTGTTAAAAGTATTGTAATAGCTCCTGCTAGAACAGGTAATGAAAGAAGAAGAAGAAGGGCTGTAATACCAACTGATCAAACAAATAAAGGGATTCGTTCTGGGGAAATACCTGGGGATCGTATGTTAATAATTGTTGAAATAAAATTAACTGCTCCGAGAATAGATCTAATACCTGCCAAATGGAGTGAAAAAATAGCTAAATCCACCGAAGCACCTCTGTGTGCGATATTTCTTGAAAGAGGAGGATATACCGTTCATCCTGTTCCTGCACCTCTTTCTACAATACTACTTATAATCAATAAGGTAAGGGATGGGGGTAAAAGTCAAAAACTTATATTATTTATTCGAGGGAAAGCTATATCAGGAGCCCCAATTATAAGAGGAACAAGTCAATTTCCAAATCCCCCAATTATAATAGGCATAACTATAAAGAAAATTATAATAAATGCGTGGGCTGTAACAATGACATTATAAGTTTGATCATCTCCAATGAATGCGCCTGGTTGCCCTAATTCAATACGGATTAATCAACTTAAAGATGTACCTACTATTCCTGCTCAGGCTCCAAAGAGAAAATAAAGAGATCCAATATCTTTATGATTAGTTGAATAAAGTCATTTGTTCATAGGATGGAGTGGCTGAAGTGTTAGGCAATAAATTGTAAATTTATTCATGATTTAATAATCCTTCATCATGCTAAATAAAAAGAAGAAGATTTATACTTCTATAGTCAGGGTATGAACCTAAAAGCTTGATTAGCTTATCTTTTTATGGTATACTTTGGTGTTAAAGGCACAAGGAATTTTGATTTCCTAGGATTTAAATAGACTTTAAAAAGTATAATAAGGGTAAAGTTACATGATCTATTCTATCAAAATAGTCCTTTTAATCAGGCACCTTATTCAAAATCCCAATTTTTTTTTGTACAAATTGGGATTTGGGGGGGTCGGATTAAAAGATAAAATTAAAGATGTGTAAATTTTAGATCTATTTTTTTATTATGGGTAATTCTTGGTTTTAAAAATTTGTTTATATGGAGTTTGGCTTTATATTCAATTTTGTGATTTTAGACTGCAATTCTAAAGGGGTAAATAAATTTACTAAAGCTTACAAAGATTTTTGTAATTTTAACTTTGAAGGCTAATAGTTTAAATTTAACTTAAAGCTTTAAAAACTAAAAATTGCTGTTATTGGTAAAATAATATTAAAGGCAACGATAAAAGATAAAATTAATATATTTTTTTGAGAATTTTTTCAATTGTACTTGGTAGATGAATTATTAAGAAGGAAAATATGGCTAGTTAGTCGTAAATAATAAAATAATGTAATTAGTGCAGACATGATTATAACAATTAAGATTGAATATGATTGTGCAATAATTATTGATTTGATAACTATTCATTTGGGTAAAAATCCTAGGAAAGGAGGTAATCCTCCTAATCTTATAAATGTAATTATAATTGCATATTTTTGGATGGAAGGGGATTTGTTATTTAGTTGGTTTATAAAAAAAGAGGAATTTAATATGAAGATTGCAGTTATTATTATTACAATGATTGAATAAATAATTAAATATTCTGTTCATAGTTGATTAAAATTTATGCATGCAATTATTCATCCTATATGGTTAATAGATGAATAGGCTATGATTTTTCGAATAGAGGTCTGTGATAAACCTCCAATGGCACCAGTAATTGTTGAAAGAGCAATAATTATAATCGGTAAAATGTAATTTTTGTCTATTAAGTTAGATATAATTGAGAGGGGGGCAATTTTTTGTCAGGTTATTAAAATTAAACAGTTAATTCAGTCTATTTTATTTATAATTTCTGGGAATCAGAAATGGAAGGGAGGAATTCCTAATTTAATTATTATACTAGTGGTTATAATTGTGTAGAGGATAATTTCTGTAAATTTAGGTTGGGTATAAATTAATGTTATTATAAGAATTGTCGTTAATATAATGATTGATCCTATGCTTTGAATTAGAAAATAAATCATACATCTTTCGGATGTTTGAGGGTTATTTTGTTTGTAGATAATTGGGATAAATGCTATAAGATTTATTTCTAGACCAATTCATATTCTTAATCATGTAGTGGATCTGGTCACAATAAAAGTTCCTATGATTATAATGATTAAAAATATAATTTTTCTTGAATTTAACATTAAAGAGCTAAT